GAAACTCCCGGCGGATGGCCAGTGACCCAAGGAAACGAAAGAATCGGTTACATTTTGCATAGGATCTCCCTTTATAGATAGACTAAAAAAATAGAACAAAGCTAAGTTATTTTTGTATCACTTTGTCCCTATTTTTTTGTTTCAATTAAAATTCCCAATAAGAATAATAATTATTAGAATTAAGTACCAGGCCCCATCTCAATTGTGAAATACCTCGTTTCAACATTTCCTAAAATGGAAAGGGGTTCCGTTGGACTAAGAAGGGGAAGGAAGAAAGCGAGTCGGTATGCTAATTCCTCATCCTCAAATCAGTCCTTCCCAGAGTTATTGTCTCAACGAATAAATAATTGTAGGAGCGAAATCTTGATATAATTCGAAAAAGAAAGTGGCAAGTCTAAGGCCATAAAATAAGAAAAATTATGCGTATTTAAAAGATTTCTAGCATTAAACTAAACAAAAGGATTCGCAAATAAAAGCGCTAATGCTACAACCAGTCCATAAATTGTTAAAGCTTCCATAAAAGCTAGACTAAGTAATAAAGTACCTCGTATTTTTCCTTCCGCTTCAGGCTGTCTCGCAATACCTTCGACAGCTTGGCCCGCAGCAGTACCTTGGCCAACTCCAGGTCCAATAGAAGCAAGCCCTACAGCCAATCCAGCAGCAATAACGGAAGCGGCAGAAATCAATGGATCCATGATAAGTTCCTCGCACAAAAATAAAAAAATGGTTAATGATACAATCAAACAATGAATTATAACTTAATAATTATTATTCCATCGCTAATATTCATCCAATCCAAATACAAACTAAGAACTCCGAATTCAATTAATAATATTATTGAATCATCCGAACTACTTCAATATCTCTTTTTTAGTTCCTATTCTCTACGAATTCCTTGTCTTTGTGAATTCATATGATTCCATTTTTTGTTCGGAACCTTTCTTTGATCTTGATTTCAATATTAATATCTTTATTTCATTCAATTCAAAGTCACAGAACAGACGAAATGGAAGGGCTTCTATTAGAATCCCGATCGAAATTCACAATAAGAGGGCACATTTTATATATCTTTAGTTCATATATAACTAGTCAATTATCACATATACATATCTTTCTTACATAATGTAAACCAATTATTCGTATCTTAGATTCAATAGGATTCTAGAATCATTTTTTGAAACATCCACAAAAGCTGGCTTATAGCCATTAGATTAAATATACCTAGCTTGACTCCCTCTCGTAACTAAACTATTTTAGTTATCATGATCGCACATAGATATAGTATCTAAATAGATGGATTCATTATGTGGAATATCAAATTAATAGAATGTAGAGAAATATAAATTTCAAATTATAACTACTACTATTTACTATTGGGATTGGATGAAGAATATTCATTGGAGGGAGGTATGATATTAAAGGGCCAAACCCAAAGTTTAGAAAAGAGATCTAAAAGATCTCTTCCCCCCCCTTTTTTTTTACAACAATTACCTTCTATCGTAATCTTTTTTGCTATTCCTTGTTGTCTAGATGCTAGATGGTAATCTAGCATATTTTATGTGATTTAAATAGATTATCTTGAGCCAGACAGACATTACGTTTGGCTACGCTAAGAAAAAAACGACTAATCAATGATGACCCTCCATGGATTCTCCTATATAAGCCGCAGCTAAAGTTGCAAAAATAAGAGCTTGAATACCACTTGTAAATAATCCAAGGAACATAACTGGTATCGGAACCACTAAAGGTACTAAAGAAACAAGAACAACAACTACCAATTCATCAGCTAATATATTCCCGAAAAGCCGAAAGCTAAGTGATAAAGGTTTTGTGAAATCTTCTAAGATGTTAATGGGTAAAAGAATTGGAGTTGGTTGAATGTATTTACCGAAATAACCTAATCCTTTTTTGGTAAGACCCGCATAAAAATATGCCACTGACGTGAGTAAAGCTAAAGCAACGGTAGTATTTATATCATTCGTGGGTGCGGCTAATTCCCCATGGGGTAACTGTATGATTTTCCAAGGTAAAAGAGCCCCTGACCAGTTAGAAACAAAGATAAATAGAAACATCGTTCCAATAAAGGGAACCCAAGTACCATATTCTTCTCCAATCTGGGTTTTGCTCACGTCACGAATGAATTCAAGAACATATTCGAAGAAATTCTGACTGTTACTCGGAATGGTTTGTGGATTCCGAACAGCTAGAGTGGCAGAACCTAATAAGATAGCAATTACAACCCAAGAAGTAATAAGTACTTGGGCATGGACTTGTAAACCTCCGATTTGCCAATAGAAATGTTGGCCTACTTCCACACCGGATATATCGTATAACCCTTTTAGTGTGGTGATGGAACATGATAGAACATTCATATTGCCCTCTGACAGAAATAGAACTTTAATAAAAGGAATTATTTTGATTCAACCATCTCTTTCTTGAATTCTATCTTTTGTATACCAACTAATCACATAATATCCCCAGTTATTTTTATTTTTGAGAT